TTTAATAAGATTCTGAAAGGAGGGTTCATTTTATTTAAATTAAATAACTAAAGTTTTATCTTTTGCTGAAGAAGTTTTGATAGCTACGGATCACAAAAAACACTAAAATCATAACAGAAAAATGTATTGTGGAAAAATCGATAGTTTCTTTTTTAGTTCCGAAAATGAAACTAAAATTCAAATAGAAAAATAAAAAGAATGTAAATAGTCTTTCTTCTTTTTGTTGTTGCTTGAATATTTTATATTCAATTGAATATAATAAATAAAAAGGATTTTTGTTTTCAAATCAAATAAATCATTATTTATCTATAATTCGTTGGAACAAAAAAAGGGGCCCGGCTAGGTACTGACCAGGCCAGGCCATCAGAATAAGAAGGGCCTTTCGAACAAAATCAACACAAAGATGTCTTCTTTTTTTTTTTTCTTTATTTATTTATAGGCTCGTTCGAGCCCTTCCTTTATCTAATTATCTAATCTAAAAGAAATTCCTGATTTGTATATCTCTATAGAATAGAGAAAGAAAGACTCCTTACATTATATGTAAGGTAGTAATTCTCTTTTTCAATTGGGAGAGATGGCTGAGTGGACTAAAGCGTCGGATTGCTAATCCGTTGTACGAGTTATTCGTACCGAGGGTTCGAATCCCTCTCTTTCCGGTTCCGTTGATGACTTGATTTATTTATTTATTTTTCAAATTTTTGAAATCTTAGTTAAACGTGTGGAATAGATAAAATCCTAAGAAAATTTGAAAATTAACCAAGGAAAAACCCTTTGGATTTTATTCTTCACGTCCAGGATTACGTCCTGGATCATTAGATAGGAATCCAAAGATGAAGAGAGAAACAAAAAATATCACTACGGTATAAACGAAGAGTTTCAGAGTAAGCATTACACAATCTCCAAGATGATTTTTTTTTTGAAAAAAAAAAAGAGAATAGATCTTCCATTTTTCTACCACATATCCTATTTTGACACCAAGAAATGAGGTTTTTCTAGAAATAGAAATGAATTGTCAGAAATTTATTTGGAATAAGAGTTTTTCATTAACAAAAATTTCTTTCATATCCAAATTCGATATTGTGGGAGACCCTAATAGAATTATAATTAATATATATAGGGTTAGGGTCTTTCACTGGAAAAGGGTCAAAAAAAGGAGGAAATGGGGTAAGCCGGATTTATGGCGACTATCCAAGAATTTCAATGTGTGAATCGAGGGTTCAGACTCTAAAACTTATCTGATTTTATCAATTGTTAGAGAATTTTTTCTCGAAGAAATCATGAATCTTCTAGGATATTATTAAGGATCTCATCGAAAACTTACAGCAGCTTGCCAAACAAAGGCTAAGAGAAAAAAAAACACAGGTATGACTGGCATAACATCTACGATTGGATTCAAAAAAGCATAGGCTTCAGGCAATTTGCCGAAGAAAAAACTACTCGAATAAAGGGCAGAATTAAGACAAATACAGATCAAACTAAAGATATTAAGCATAACAGACATTTTGTTCTTGGAGATAATTGCATTTTGATTGAGTTATTGATATAAGGAAAAAGGAAGAAAGGAAGTAAGGTATACAAAAATCCTTCTTTTTCTTTGAACCCACCCAATCAAAAATCCTCCAATTCTCAAAGGAGAATAGAAGAAATCATACTTTCATACAATATCTTAATTGAATTATATGTAATGATCAATAAATTAAGTTGAATTCTATATCTATATGGATTAAAATCCTAGTAATAATCTATTCTATAGATATTTGGACTGGAGTTGACAAACAACCAATAACAATATTATTGTTTCTTAGTGTAGATTAGAAATTGATAATGGGGCGTGGCCAAGTGGTAAGGCAACGGGTTTTGGTCCCGCTATTCGGAGGTTCGAATCCTTCCGTCCCAGAGCCATATCCATTTTTTTATAATTTTAGAATAAAGATTGTTTTCTTGAACAACTTTCTGTTTAAAGTCTAATTTTAGATGGAATGTGATTCTTTTATATCTTATATGAATCATATCTTTTTTCACAAACTGAACTGAATCGAGTTCAAATGACACGCATCTGGACCTGAATCTATTTTTTATCAGGTAAGATGAGAACATGGATCAAAACAAAAGAGTTTGAATTCAAAAAAGTTGGGTGGGCTTTTCATCATATGTTCATTCCCTTTGATATTTAGGGAAGTTAGTTACTTGGAAAAACTTTCCATCCCATATCTATTTGAATTTTCAACGATGGATGTATTTTGAATCGAGATGCAAAAGAATCTATATTCCCTATCTCTTATTATTTATCCCGTAAATGAGGGAGTCTAATTAGTAATTAGATTTTTCTCGAGATCTCTGAATTCGAAACAAGAGCGAGTTCTTGATACTAATTAAATTCAATCAATAGGACTAAGTCTCTTAGTGGGTTAGACTAAAGCTTGACTAAATTTGGACTTATTGTTTGTCTTTGTAACTAGACAAGTCATTTCCCATACCGGATCAGGATTCCTTTTTTTTGCTCTATCATTCCCCTAGAAAGAATAGGGGAGTGGATAGGAGATAATCAGTATTAATTTAAATATCTGTATCTGTCCAAATCTCATTAACAAATGATCAAATAACATATTTATATATGTTTATATGTTATGGAATCGATGTATTTTCTTTGAATCTCGTTTTTTTATTTTATTTAGGTATTTTTTTTGTTTGGCTATAATGAAGAATTAGAAATCTATGTAACGATTGGATTGAGGCAGGGGTGATTTATCCTATCCCTTTTATTCACTTTATGACAAGATTCGATTATTGAAATATTACTCAACCCCATGTTAAACAAAATGCATATAAAATGAGGAAATGTTTAGCTTATATGTATCGTTCTATTTCAATGACAATAGTCTTTCGGTTTTTGTGAAAAAGGTTTGGGATCCCTTAAATTTTTTAAACTCAAATTAGTTAAATTAAGTATTATAGAATATCTATAACAGTGACAATTGTTTAGTCTATCTGATAGATACGAAAACCCCTCTCGATTTTTTCGATTTGGATTTTCGCAATCAGATGAAAAGAATAAAGATTCAAATCTTACCTTACATCAGTTTTTTTATCCATCTCATGAAAAAAAATGGGATTTCTTTCTTCTTTTCTGTGATCTATTTATCTATTTGAAATCAGTGATGGGTCAATTAAAAAAAAAAAAGACTTATCTTTTAATGATGTCTAAATAGGAACCTTTTTCCATTCGAAATAGTTTTAATAACTATTTTGAATGATTCCTTGTAAGTTGAATCTTTGGTACTCAAAAAGTAGGAAATAGGTCAATCTATCCTATTGAGTCACTTGAAGTAGCAGACTTAAAAAGAACTTATTTATTCGTTTATCTATTTCTATTTCTTTATATATATGTTAAAGATGGTGTCTTGCTAAGACTTCTTCAGAAAAATCTTTACACATATCATATATAGAAGAAAAAGTCTAGATTACGCGATGTCTATGTACAACTGAACCAATGACTATTCATGATTCCATGATTGAATCAATTCCATACCGGTTCCAAATTAGAGGAATGTTATGGTAAAACTTCGTTTGAAACGATGTGGTAGAAAGCAACGTGCGACTTGAAGGACAGATCCGTTGTGGATTTTTACATCCGCTATTTTATATTTATATAGGAATGAAGGTGCTCTTCGCTCGACATCGTTTGTTCTGTTCCACTCGAACCCTTCGTTTTTTGCTTTTTGTTGGGTTGTAAATAGTCCACGATGGAGCTCGAGTGGAAAGGATTAATTCATTTCTCGGGGGCAAGGATCTAGGGTTAATGCCAATCAATAAATTGGAACAACTTCGTAAATATATCTTCGAGATAGAAATGGAAAGGATCCAATTTGAGCAAGTTTCCAATTCAAAAGCAAAACCTGTTGGAATTGATCAAACGTTTTCGATCCAAAGTGTATCACGCGGGAATCAACTGTCCGTAGGATTCTTTGATAGAAAGAGAAATCACAAAAAAGGGTATGTTGCTGCCATTTTGAAAGGATTAAGAAGCACCGAAGTAATGTCTAAACCCAATGATTTAAAACAAAGATAAAGGATCCCAGAACAAGGAAACACCCTTTTAATTGTCTCGATAGTCTCAATAACTGGATCAGACTGAAGAATCAAAATAGAATTTTAAACGAGACAAACAAAAGGGGGTAAAGACCACTCAATAAATGAAATTTATTAAAGATTTTTTCCTTTAAGCTATTTGAGAGTTATCCAACTTGAGTTATGAGTACGAATGGTTTCTTTTTCATTTTCAGGAAGGAAGAAGAAAAAAAAGACTTAAATCATAGTCTAATTGATTTTATAGGCTCATTTGTCATTTATTAGAATTCCATACATAGACAAAACTTCGAATCAAATCATTTTTTCTCGAGCCGTACGAGGAGAAAACTTCCTATACGTTTCTAGGGGGGGGTATTGTTCATCTACATCTATCCCAATGAGCCGTCTATCGAATCGTTGCAATTGATGTTCGATCCCGAAGAGAAGGAAAAGATCTTCGAAAAGTGGGTTTTTATGATCCACTGAAGAATCAAACTTATTTAAATGTTCCTGCTATTCTATATTTCCTTGAAAAGGGTGCTCAACCTACAGGAACTGTTCAGGATATTTTAAAGAAGGCAGAAGTTTTTAAGGAACTTCGACCTAATCAAACAAAATTCAATTAAAGAAATACCAAGGGGGGGTAGTGATTTGTATATAACTTTGTATAACTTTTCTCTACTATTTTTTTATTTCCCCCCTTAATCCTGCTTTATTCGTATCTATTTCTCATTGCTTCTGTCGAATTCCATGGTCGATAACAACAAAACCTTAGTTTATTGATCATATAAATCTCAAATTCGGACATTTCATTTCTTTCAATTATGTGGTTTTCGTTGGAATTTGACTAACCAACAAGGAATCCAGTTTGTTTATTCCACTTAGATTGATGAAATACATTAAAAATCCGATATTTTTTTTTTCCAATTCTT